TGCTATTTGTTTACACCCATTGGTTTGTAAAGGATTCAACGCAGACTTTGATGGGGATCAAATGGCTGTTCATGTACCTTTATCTTTGGAGGCCCAAGCGGAGGCCCGTTTACTTATGTTTTCTCATATGAATCTTTTGTCTCCGGCCATTGGGGATCCCATTTCCGTACCAACTCAAGATATGCTTATTGGGCTCTATGTATTAACGAGTGGGAATCGTCGAGGTATTTGTGCAAATAGATATAATCCATGGAGTCGAAGAAACTATCAAAATGAAAAATGGAACCATCCAAATTATAAGTATACGAAAGAACCCTTTTTTTGTAATTCCTATGATGCAATTGGGGCTTATCGTCAAAAAAGAATCAATTTAGATAGTCCTTTGTGGCTCCGGTGGCAACTAGATCAACGTGTTGTTGCTTCAAGAGAAGCTCCCATTGAAGTTCACTATGAATCTTTGGGTACCTATCATGAGATTTATGGACATTATCTAATAGTAAGAAGTGTAAAAAAAGAAACAATTTATATATATATTCGAACAACCGTTGGTCAGATTTCGTTTTATCGAGAAATTGAAGAAGCTATACAAGGATTTTTTCAAGCCTGCTCATATGGTACTTAATCATATCTTGCGAAGTAACTCTATGATACCAATGGAATTCGGCCCGGCCGAGTTCAACCAGGACCATAGTTCGTGAATTTCTACCCGAATTAAGATCGAGAAAAGGAAGTTTTCCAATCACTAACTTACACCCACTCATTGTCGAATCCCACTCAGCGGAATATGGAGGTACTTATGGCAGAAGGGGCAAATCTGGTCTTTCACAATAAAGTAATAGATGGAATTGCCATGAAACGACTTATTAGCAGATTAATAGATCATTTTGGAATGGCATATACATCACACATCCTGGATCAAGTAAAGACTCTAGGATTCCAGCAAGCCACTGCTACATCTATTTCATTAGGAATTGATGATCTTTTAACAATACCTTCTAAGGGATGGCTAGTCCAAGATGCTGAGCAACAAAGTTTTATTTTGGAAAAGCACCACCATTATGGGAATATCCACGCGGTAGAAAAATTACGTCAATCCATTGAGATATGGTATGCTACAAGTGAACATTTGCGACAAGAAATGAATCCTAATTTTAGGATGACTGACCCTTATAATCCAGTTCATATGATGTCCTTTTCAGGAGCTAGAGGAAATGCCTCTCAGGTACACCAATTAGTAGGCATGAGAGGATTAATGTCGGATCCACAAGGACAAATGATTGATTTACCTATTCAAAGTAATTTACGCGAAGGACTCTCTTTAACAGAATATATAATTTCTTGCTACGGGGCCCGTAAAGGGGTTGTGGATACGGCGGTCCGAACTTCAGATGCTGGATATCTCACGCGAAGACTTGTTGAAGTAGTTCAACATATTGTTGTACGTAGAAGAGATTGTGGCACCATACGTGGTATTTCTGTGAGTCCCCAAAACAGTACGATACCGGAAAGAATTTTTATACAAACACTAATTGGTCGTGTATTAGCAGACGATATATATATGGGTCCGCGGTGCATTGCCGCTCGAAATCAGGATATTGGGGTTGGACTTGTTAATCGATTGATAACCTTTCGAGTCCAACCAATATCTATTCGAACTCCCTTTACCTGTAGAAATACATCTTGGATCTGTCGATTATGCTATGGCCGGAGTCCTACTCACGGCGACCTGGTCGAATTAGGAGAAGCTGTAGGTATTATTGCGGGGCAATCCATTGGAGAGCCGGGTACTCAACTAACATTAAGAACTTTTCATACTGGCGGAGTCTTCACGGGGGGTACTGCAGAACATGTACGAGCCCCTTCTAATGGAAAAATAAAATTCAATGAGGATTTGGTTCATCCCACCCGTACACGTCACGGCCACCCTGCCTTTCTATGTTATATAGACTTGGATGTCACTATTGAGAGTGAAGATATTATCCATAATGTGAATATTCCGCCAAAAAGTTTTCTTTTAGTTCAAAACGAGCAATATGTAGAATCAGAACAAGTGATTGCTGAAATTCGCGCGGGAACATCCACTTTGAGTTTTAAAGAAAAGGTTCGAAAACATATTTATTCTGACTCAGAGGGAGAAATGCATTGGAGTACCGACGTGGATCATGCACCTGAATTTACATATGGTAATGTTCATCTCTTACCAAAAACAAGCCATTTATGGGTATTAGCCGGAAGGCCACACAAATCCATTGCGGCCCCACGTTCGCTACATAAGGATCAAGACCAAACGAACGCCCATTTTCTTTCTGTCGAACAAAGATATATTTCGAACTCTTCATTGACCAAGGCTCACACGAGACATAAATTTTGGAGTTCAGATCTTTCTATTTCTAGTAAAAAAGGGGGTAGAATTGCTGATTATTCAAAACTTAATCGAATCGTAAGAACTGGGCATTCTAATCTCATATATCCTGACACAAATTCCGGTTTATTGGCAAAGAGACGACGAAATCGATTCACCATTCCATTTCAATCGACTCAAGAACGAGAGAAAGAATTAATGCCCCCTTCAGGTATCTCGATTGAAATACCCATAAATGGCAGTTTCCGGAGAAAGAGTATTCTTGCTTATTTTGATGATCCTAGATACCGAAGGGCTAGTTCGGGAATTACAAAATATGGGACTATAGAGGCGCATTCAATCATAAAAAAAGAGGGTTTGATTGAATATCGAGGAGTCAAAGAATTTAGAACAAAAGGTCAAATGCAAGTAGATCGCTTTTTTTTCATTCCCGAGGAAGTACATATCTTACCACGATCTTCTTCCATAATGGTACGGAACAATAGTATCATTGGAATAGATACACAAATAACTTTAAATATAAGAAGCCGCGTAGGCGGGTTGGTCCGAATAGAGAAGAAAAAAAAAAAGATTGAATTAAAAATCTTTTCGGGAAATCTACATTTTCCCGGAAAAACAGATAAAATATCTCGACACAGGGGCATTTTGATACCGCCGGGAAGGGGACAAACAAAATCGAAACATTTGAAAAATTGGATCTATGTCCAACGAATTACACCTACTAAGAAAAGGTATTTTGTTTTAGTTCGACCCGTAGTCACATATGAAATAACGGATGGTATAAGTTTATCAACACTTTTCCCTCAGGATCTGTTGCAGGAAAGGGATAAGGTGCAACTTCGAGTTGTCAATTATATCCTTTATGGAAATGGCAAGCCGATTCGGGGAATTTCTGACACAAGTATTCAATTAGTTCGGACTTGTTTAGTATTGAATTGGGATCAAGACAAAAAAAGTGCGTCTAGTGAAGAGGCGCGTGCCTCCTTTGTTGAAGTAAAGACAAATGATATGATTCAAAATTTCCTAAGAATCGATTTAGTGAAATCCACTATTTCGTATACTGGAAAAAGGAACGATCCATCGGGTTCAGGATTGCTTTTTGATAATGGATCATCTCGTATGAATCCTTTTTTTTCTATTTATTCAAAAACAAGACTTCAACAATCTTTTAGTCAAAATTATGAAACTGTTCGTACGTTGTTGAATAGAACGAAGGAATGCCAATCTTTTCTCATTTTGTCATCAGCCAATTGTTTTCGAATGGGTCCATTCAAGGGTCTAAAATATTACAAAGAAAAAGAACCCGACCCGAGAATTTCAATTCGGAATTCGTCGGGTCCTTTTGGAACAGCTCTTCAAATTGCGAATTTTTTTTCATTTTACCGGTTAATAACTCGTAATCAGATCTTGGTAACGAACTATTTGCAACTTGATAATTTAAAACAAACTTTTCGAGTAATGAAATATTATTTAATCGATGAAAATCGTAAGGGTTATAATTCCGATTCGGTAAGTAACAGTATTTTGAATCCGTTCAAATTGAATTGGTATTGTCTTCACCACAATTCTTGTGAAGAGACTTCCACAAAAATAAGTCTTGGACAATTTCTTTGTGAAAATGTATGTATAGCTAAAAACGGGCCACATGTAAAGGCGGGTCAAGTTCTAATTGTTCAAGTCGGCTCTGTAGTAATAAGAGCAGCGAAACCCTATTTGGCCACCCCAGGAGCAACTGTTCATGGTCATTATGGGGAAATTGTTTATGAAGGAGATACATTAGTTACATTTATATATGAAAAATCGAGGTCTGGTGATATAACGCAAGGCCTTCCAAAGGTGGAACAGGTCTTAGAAGTTCGTTCGCTTGAGTCAATATCGATGAATCTAGAAAGGAGGATTGACGCTTGGAATGAGCGTATAACAGGAATTCTTGGATTTCCTTGGGGATTCTTGATTGGCGCCGAGCTAACTATAGTGCAAAGTCGTATTTCTTTGGTTAATAAGATCCAAAAGGTTTATCGATCCCAAGGGGTACAGATCCACAATAGGCATATCGAAATTATTGTACGTCAAATAACATCAAAAGTCTTGGTTTCAGAAGACGGAATGTCTAATGTTTTTTTACCAGGAGAGCTAATTGGATTGTTGCGAGCGGAACGAACAGGGCGTGCTTTGGAAGAAGCGATCTCTTACCGAGCCGTCTTATTGGGAATAACGAGAGCTTCTTTGAATACTCAAAGTTTTATATCCGAAGCGAGTTTTCAAGAAACTGCTCGAGTTTTAGCAAAAGCGGCTCTCCGGGGCCGTATTGATTGGTTAAAAGGTCTAAAAGAAAACGTGGTTCTGGGAGGAATGATACCTGTTGGTACCGGATTCAAAGGATTAGTACATCGTTCAAGCCAACAAAGGAGCATTCCTTTGAAAAACAAAAAAAAGAATCTATTTGAGGGGGAAATGAACGATATTTTGTTTTACCACAGAGAATTTTTTAATTCTTGTGTTTAAAAAAAATGGAAATCATCTATCAAAATCCTAGTTTAGGCAATTTAAGAACGGATTCCTCCTATTTATTTGTTCTATATTTATTGTGGGCATTTTCTTTTTTTTTATAGGATAATAGATATAGATAATAAGGAATAGAAAGGAAGTAATGGTTTGGATTGTGTATCAACGGTCAATTAGCTGTCGAAGAGAAGGTTCCGTCGGAACAATTTTTTATTTCGGGATACCTCATCTCTTAAAAAAAAGAGAAAGTGCGAGGATAAATGACAAGAAGATATTGGAACATCAATTTGGAAGAGATGATGGAAGCGGGAGTTCATTTTGGCCATGGTACTAGGAAATGGAATCCTAGAATGTCACCCTATATCTCGGCAAAGCGTAAAGGTATTCATATTACAAATCTTACTAGAACTGCTCGTTTTTTATCAGAAGCTTGTGATTTAGTTTTTGATGCAGCAAGTAAAGGAAAACAATTTTTAATTGTTGGGACAAAAAATAAAGCAGCTGATTCAGTAGTACGGGCTGCAATAAGGGCTCGGTGTCATTATGTTAATAAGAAATGGCTTGGGGGTATGTTAACGAATTGGTCCACCACAGAAACTAGACTTCATAAATTCAGAGACTTGAGAATGGAACAAAAGGCGGGAAGACTTGCCTGTCTTCCGAAGAGAGATGCAGCCATGTTGAAGAGACAGTTATCTCACTTGCAAACATATCTGGGTGGGATTAAATATATGACAGGGTTACCGGATATTGTAATCATCGTTGATCAGCAAGAAGAATATACAGCCCTTCGAGAATGTATTACTTTGGGAATTCCAACGATTTGTTTAATCGATACAAATTGCGACCCCGATCTTGCAGATATTTCGATTCCGGCAAACGATGACGCTATAGCCTCAATCCGATTAATTCTCACCAAATTAGTATTCGCAATTTGTGAAGGTCGTTCTAGCTATATAAGAAATCCTTGATTCATAAGAAAAAATGGAATTCTTGAATTAATAGAGGAGAATCGGTTAGGATTCCTGAATATCAAAAAAGATATACAAATAGCTGGGGATATGATGTGATTAGTTGGTATTATATACGATTGAAGTAGACAAGTCGAGAAAGCAATGGTTGAATCAAAATAATATTTTTTTACGGTTATATTTCTGCCAGAGGACAATATGAATGTTCTATCATGTTCAATCAATACACTAAAGGGATTATATGATATATCCGGTGTGGAAGTCGGCCAACATTTCTATTGGCAAATAGGCGGTTTTCAAGTCCACGGCCAAGTACTTATTACTTCTTGGGTTGTAATTGCTATCTTATTAAGCTCAGCCGCCATAGCTGCTCGAAATCCACAAACAATTCCGACTGACGGTCAGAATTTCTTTGAATATGTCCTTGAATTCATTCGAGACGTGAGCAAAACTCAGATTGGAGAAGAATATCGTCCTTGGGTTCCCTTTATTGGGACTATGTTTCTATTTATTTTTGTTTCTAATTGGGCAGGGGCTCTTTTACCTTGGAAAATAATACAGTTACCTCATGGCGAATTAGCCGCACCTACGAATGATATAAATACGACTGTAGCTTTAGCTTTACTCACGTCAGTAGCATATTTCTATGCGGGTCTTTCAAAAAAAGGCTTGAGTTATTTTAGTAAATACATTCAACCAACTCCAATTCTTTTACCCATTAACATCTTAGAAGATTTCACAAAACCTCTCTCCCTTAGTTTTCGACTTTTCGGAAATATATTGGCTGATGAATTAGTCGTTGTTGTTCTTGTTTCTTTAGTCCCTTTAGTAGTTCCTATCCCTGTCATGTTTCTTGGATTATTTACAAGTGGTATTCAGGCTCTTATTTTTGCAACTTTAGCCGCAGCTTATATAGGCGAATCTATGGAAGGTCATCATTAATTCATTTTGAAAGATTCTTTTTTTTTTAGATCAAGTCAATATATGTTTCAAGACAATCTGCTTAGGGAACATACGGGTATGTTCGATAGTAAGCAAAAGGGATAGTAGAGGGGTATTGATTCGTATCGAAAGGCCGAACTAGGCATATGGAATCGAATAGTTATAAGTCAACTCCTGGAGACGTTTTAATTCAAAGTTTAATTCAAAGAAAGATTCTAGAATCCAATTGAATTTAAGGAAGAACGCTGGGTTTACGTTATGGAAGAAAGACATGTATATTGGATAGTAGATATTGCCTAGTTATATATGAATATAAACTAATATTAAGCCCTACTTTAATTTAGATTTAGATGGGGGATATTAATCGAAGTCTTTTTTTTTATTGCATAAACGAAAAAATAAAGCAAGAAAGGGCCGAAGAATTCAACAAATGGTTAGAAAGAAATGAGAAATTCAAGTCAAGTTGTATAAATTCAGGAAAGACTCAATAAAGAGGAATTAAAACGTAGAAAGTTTTTCTGATGATCTGATGGAATATTTTTATTTCAATTCGGAGTTTTTACTGAATTCGACTGGCTGAATCTTAGTCGATGGAATAATTTAGTCATAATTTTTTCGTTGATTGTATCATTAACTATTTCTTTTTTTTGTGTGAGGAATTTATCATGAATCCACTTATTTCTGCTGCTTCCGTTATTGCTGCTGGATTGGCTGTAGGACTTGCTTCTATTGGACCAGGAGTTGGTCAAGGTACTGCTGCAGGCCAAGCTGTAGAAGGTATTGCGAGACAGCCCGAAGCAGAGGGGAAAATACGAGGTACTTTATTACTTAGTTTGGCTTTTATGGAAGCTTTAACAATTTATGGATTGGTTGTAGCATTAGCTCTTTTATTTGCGAATCCGTTTGTTTAATCCTAATCCTAACAAAAATACGTATTTTTTCTTTGGACTTGACGCCTGCCGGCTTGCCTTTTCGCATTATACCAAGATTTCGCTACTACAATTATTTGTGCGTTGCGTTGAGAAAACTGGGGGAAGGGCAGATTTGAGGATTTAGTGTTACCGATTCGCTTTCTTCCTTCCCCTTCTTAGTTCAAAAGCTGTTTCGGAAATGGTGCAACAAACGCAGTATTTCGCAATTTACACGAAAAGCCGGTACCTAATCCTATTCTCATAAGTCTGAGTCTTATTGGAAATCTCAAGTGAGAAAAAGAAAATACATTGTGAAATGGAATATTTTTGAATCTATTTTTTATTTATAAATAGGAAATCGCTCAAGAATACAACAAACAAGATGTTCGATTTTTTAGTCTATCTATAAGAGGAGATCTTATGAAAAATGTAACCGATTCTTTCGTTTCCCCGGGTCACTGGCCATCTGCCGGGAGTTTCGGATTTAATACCGATATTTTAGCAACAAATCCAATAAATCTTAGTGTAGTGATTGGTGTATTGATCTTTTTTGGAAAGGGAGTGTGTGCGAGTTGTTTATTTCACGAATAGACTGGATTCAACCAGCTGCACCCCTTTTCGGTATAACTAGTAAATAAGGGTGCATGATCTCGCGAATTACTTCTGAATAAATTAAGAAATCATATAATCATATGTAAGAACCATAGCATTTCGTGATTCGTTGGTAAATATACTTTGATTCTCTAGCAACCAATAATGTGGACCTATTAACATGGTTAAAGCTAAACCGTTTGAAGTTCAGCCACAGCATGGTACTCTTTCTACCACTCTATTAATATTGAAATGGTTTTCCATTTCGAAGGAATAGTTAGAAATTTATCGATATATAACACTCATATCGATAAAAAGATTTGAAACTATTATTGGTATTGGAAAGGGGTTTATCCTTTTTTCTTTTTTTTTCATTTTTGTTTAAATGCCAAATGCTGAGTTGATGACCTATTTTTTAAAAAAATATCAAATAAGAAATTTTTTTGGATTAAAAAAAAAACAACTTTGCTGACAATTACATATTTTTTGTTTGGTCAGAAGCGTCCTCAAAAAATTTTGGCTTTGGATTATTGATTCATTTCCAATTTTGTTCGAATATGAGCAAAGAGTAGAGGATAGGTTCATTACATTCAAAAAAGATAGGGTATGGAATTTTACCCTAAAAAATAGAAGTAATTGAGCGTGAGAGCCAAATGAATCGAAAGATTCACGTTTGGTTCGGGAAGGGATCATGAAAGTTTTAAAATGAATGGAAAGATAATCTACTTTCATTAAGTGATTTATTAGATAATCGAAAACTGCGAATCATGAATACTATTCGAAATTCAGAAGATCTGCGCGGAAGGGCCATTGAACAGCTAGAAAAAGCCCGGATTCGCTTACAAAAAGTAGAAGCGGAAGCAGATCAGTTTCGAGCGAATGGATATTCTGAAATTGAACGAGACAAATTGAATTTGATTCAGTCAACTTATAAAACGTTAGAACAATTAGAAAATTACAAAAACGAAACTATTCATTTTGAACAGCAAAGAGCGATTAATCAAGTACGCCAACGGGTTTTCCAACAAGCCCTACAAGGGGCTCTAGGAACCCTGAATAGTTGTTTGAGCAACGAGTTACATTTACGTACCATTAACGCAAATATTGGCATGTTTGGCACAATGAAAGAAATAACCGATTAGTCCTTCGACTGTGGGTAAGGTATTATTTTTTTTTTGTTTCCAAAAAAGAATTCATTTAATTTAAGAAAGACTCATGACAACCATTCGAGCTGATGAAATTTATAATATTATTCGTGAACGTATTGAACAATATAATAGAGAAGTCAAGATTGTAAATACAGGTACCGTACTTCAAGTGGGCGATGGCATTGCTCGTATTCACGGTCTTGATGAAGTAATGGCAGGCGAATTAGTCAAATTTGAAGAGGGTACAATAGGCATTGCTCTGAATTTGGAATCAAATAATGTCGGTGTTGTATTAATGGGTGACGGTTTGATGATACAAGAAGGAAGTTCTGTAAAAGCAACAGGACGAATTGCTGAGATACCTGTCAGTGAGGGTTATTTGGGTCGGGTTATAAATGCCCTGGCTAAACCTATTGATGGTAGAGGTGAAATTTCAGCTTCGGAATTTCGCTTAATTGAATCTCCCGCGCCTGGTATTATTTCGAGACGTTCTGTATATGAGCCTCTTCAAACGGGGCTTATTGCTATTGATTCGATGATCCCTATAGGCCGCGGTCAGCGAGAATTAAT